AACTATATCAACTGTACTTGAACTATTAGATAATCATAGTCGATGATAACATCACCATTCCCATCGCTATTGCAAAACCGTACATGAGACTTAAGCTTCATACGGCTCCTCGATGGCCACTAATAAATTTAAGAACTGGTTCAATATTCGATATATGTGTCTTATCTTATAGGGTAGATAGAGTAAAGATATATCGGAGAGTCCCAAATTAGACCAATGCAATTCTGTCTGCTATAATAAAAAAGTGCTTCTGAATTGATCTCATCCTTTAGCTTTAGAATTTCATTTTTTGTTCAGTAATCTTTTTGTTAAACTTAACACTTCAATAAAATACTCGTTGTATCAATAGATATTTCGACGCATTTCTTGCGATTACGAATAGAATAAGAATTAAACATTAGTTCATGAATCATCATGATGATAAGAATTCTATCTCTATAAAAGGATTACTTCGTTCCTGATAGTAATTGGTTTAATCGGTGGGTAGGGGCATACTCTGGATCGGGATCGTGGGGAGGTACTGCTTGATCATTTCTACCAACTTAAAGCCCCATCAGGATTCCTTTTATGTTATGCTATGCGAAAAAAACCCCTTGGATAATTTACTTACATTATCACCATTACTAATCCTTTGTGTACCTTGGTATTCCTAGCCATCCACTCATATTTCTTCGATCCCCGGTATGGTAATACGTACAATAATAAAAACTCCATATGATCGATCTTTTGTACCCGCTTCAAACTCTGATATGATGGCTAATCAACCAATCTTGGGGCACCCCGTTTCTACTGTATTATATTTACGTCCGCTTAACTCTTGTACCTAGGGAATGAGACTCAATCTTTTTACTGCCAATTTAGAAGCTGTTTTATTTCACTCATATAACTATCTGGTTTAGTTCATCGCCCCGAATGATGAATAAAAGAATGAAGATATTTATTCAAATTAAATAATTCAATTCAACTTTTTTCCTAGAATGAAAATGAAAAAAGGTAAAGTTAAAAAGTACATGTCCCAACGAATCGCACGTAGAGATATTGATAACACACATGGAGTTAATGGTATTTCATAACTAATTGATTGAGCAGCAGCTCGTAGACCACCTAAAAAGGAATATTTATTATTTGACCCATATCCTGACATAAGAAGTCCAATAGGCGCAATACTAGAAATGGCAATCCATAAAAAAACCCCTATACTGAGATCCGCTAAAACAAGGTGGTAACCAAAGGGAATTACTGAATAACTTAGTAAAATGGATATGACCGCGATAGACGGCCCGATACTGAATAAACTAATATCTCCCCTAGATGGGAGAAGATCTTCTTTGAAAAGTAGTTTGGTACCATCCGCTAGAGCTTGAAGAATTCCAAAAGGACCCGCGTATTCAGGTCCAATGCGTTGTTGTACTCCCGCAGATATTTGTCTTTCTAACCACACAATTACCAGTACCCCTATTATGATTCCAAATACAGGAGTAAAAATAGGAATAAGTAACCATATGAGCCCATAAACCTCTTTTAAGGATTCCGATCTGGAAAAAGAATTGATAGCTTGTACTTTTATCGTCTCAATTATCATTTCAACGATCAACTTCTCCCATAATAATATCTATACTACCTAGTATTGTCATAATATCGGCCAATTTCATTTTTTTAACTAGCTGAGGAAGAATTTGCAAATTGATAAAACCAGGCGGACGAATTTTCCATCTCCAGGGAAAAACACTCCGATCTCCTACCAGAAAAATTCCCAATTCCCCCTTGGGGGCTTCTACTCTCACATAAAGCTCTTGCTTAGACAATTCAAAAGTGGGCGAAGGTTTCTTACTAATGAATCGATAATCAAAATCATTCCATTCAGAATCCTTTGTTTTATCAAAGCGCCGTACCTCTAAATTTTCATAGGGCCCTCCGGGAATTCCTTCCAGGGCTTGTTGAATAATTTTGATGGATTCCACCATTTCACCGATTCGGACTAAATAACGGGCTAGTGAATCTCCCTCTTTTTGCCATTGTACTTCCCAATCAAATTCGTCGTAAGACTCATAATGATCAATTTTACGAAGATCCCACGGAATTCCGGAAGCTCGTAGCATTGGTCCCGACAAACCCCAATTTATTGCTTCCTCCCCACTAATAATACCCACCCCTTCAACTCGTTCCAAAAAAATGGGATTACGTGTAATAAGCTTTTGATATTCAGTAACCCCTGTTAAAAAATAATCACAGAAATCCAAGCATTTATCTATCCAGCCATAAGGTAGATCAGCAGCCACCCCTCCGATACGGAAATAATTATGCATCATTCGCATACCTGTGGAAGATTCGAATAGGTCATATATTAATTCTCTCTCTCGGAAAATATAGAAGAAAGGGGTCTGCGCACCGATATCCGCCATAAAAGGGCCAAGCCATAACAAATGAGAAGCTATACGACTCAGTTCTAGCATAATTACTCTAATATAGCTCGCTCTTTTCGGTACTTGGATATTTCCCAACTGTTCTGGTCCATTTACCGTTATTGCCTCTGTAAACATAGTAGCTAAATAATCCCAACGTGTTACATAAGGAAGATATTGTATAATTGTTCGATTTTCTGCAATTTTTTCCATTCCTCTGTGTAAATAACCCAATACGGGTTCACAGTCAATAACATTTTCTCCATCTAGAGTAATGATGAGTCGAAGAACACCGTGCATTGATGGGTGTTGAGGACCCATATTGACTATCATGAGGTCTTTTCTTGTAGTCGGTACAGTCATATATTTTTTCCCGATTCATTATTCCACGAATTGCTGAAAACCAAATGAAGTTCATTAAATATATAATATAAATAAAATCAAACAAAAAATGAACTTAACGAGTTTTCGGCTCCCGAATATCCAATTGACTAATTAATTCTTTATAGCGTACTCTATTTTTCTTTGACAAATAAGCCAGCAGCCGTTGACGTTTTCCCAGAATTTTACGTAGACCTCTCTGAGATAAATAATCTTTTCTGTGCAATTCCAAATGGGAAGTAAGTCTACGTATCTTATTGGTGAAACTGAATACTTGAAATTCAACAGACCCCCTATTTTCTTTTTTTTCTTCTTGCGAAATAACTGAAATGAATAAATTTTTAACCATAACAAAAAATTCTTCGTCCCTTTTTCTTTATTTACATTACAAATATAGATTTTACTGATCAGTAATAATAATGCCAGTCATTTTTATTTGTTATACACAATAATCTGGATTTATTCGTATACTTCTTTTTTTTTTATCAAATTCACTTAATTGATAATCAAATCAATACAATTTTTCAATTCAGATATAAATAAAAAACTTCTAACCCACAAAATACAAGAATTTTCACCTAAGATAAGAAGATTATGACGATTCATTACTTACTAGATAGAATTGCTAAAATGAAAGTCAGGTAATCAGTATCATGTACCATAATGTAATATAACAACACAAGGCTGTATATATTTGTTTGTGTTCATATACCATGTCAGAGATACTGCTTGATCCATGTAATATAAATGTATCATCAACTAATTATCAATCGTGGATACATATGTAGCCTTGACATACCGAAACGACTACCATTATTGGTATCAAACCAATAGCGATTCATACAAGCAAAATCTTCGAATCGATAATTTGGCCAAAGAAATAATTTGAACTTAATAAATCGATTTGTATCTACATCAAGATGCTTATCCTCATAAAAAAATTGACCACAGCGCTTTACATTGTTCCCATTGCAAAATACTGGATTTCTATCCCCAACATTGGCATTTCTTGAATTTAAACAAATGAAAATTCTCAATTCTCTACGACGTCTAGGAGATAAAAAATTTTCAGGAACAATAAAATCATAAAAATTTTCGTCTCTATTCCCATTTTCATGTCGTGCAATGGATTCATTAAGACCATTTTTATCAACATTTATTTTTTCTTGGTATCTTCGATTAGTTTGGTGCTTACTCTTATGCACCCGTGAAATAGCTATGGTTTGGTACATGATAAATTGTCCGTCCCATTTTATGGATAGCCGAGCTGGTTCAATAATCAATAGTCCCCTTTTTATCAATTTTGTAAGAGTTGTAGACTTCGGAATCAGCATTACATCCAAACTTATTTCGTCCCTTTGAATAGAGGATATAGCAATTTCTTTTGGATTTCTCAATCTAAGGAGTAGGCAATATACCTTGATATTATTGAGTATTTTTTGATTAAAAGCATTATCCCATTTCAATTGAAAAAGAAAATATCTTTTCAGGAAGAAATCTAGTTCCGCTCCTATCTTGGATTTATTTTTATTTGTGCTTTTTTGAATGTATGATCCCCGATAATCTTCTTTAACATTTTTTTTTTTTTTCGATGGATCGGATTCAAGATCTCCTTGGACGGGATGTTGTTTTTCTTCTTGATTTTGATTCTCTAATTCAAGAGATTTTTTTAGATTATATAATCTATCTTTTTTTTTCTTTTCATTGATATTTTTACTAATATTTTTATTTTTATTTATATTCAATTTAATATTTATATTTTTATTTTTATTCAATTTAATATTTATATTCCATTTAAAAAGAAGTAAATTAATTGGTACGATCCACGGTTGAATCTTATATGTATTATAAAGTAACACAAATTCTGGTAAAAACCACAGTTCTAGATTCGATATCGGACAATTTAGGATTTCTTCATTCATTCCCATCCAGTCAAAAGATGTTTTTGTTTGATTGGTTGGGCAGATTTGTTTATGAATCGTGAGATTAAAAAAAACTTTCTTATCCATTTTCTCAATTATTTGATAATAATTAGTCCGAGTCTTAGTATTTTTATTAATATTGGCGCTGGCCTCGATATCTCTATTTCTCCATTCCTCAATATCGATATTTTTTCTAAGACAAAAATTAATAGTTCTCCAATCAAAATATTTTCTATCCGTATTTTTATCCCTATCAATAATAGAATCTTCTCGTAGATAGTTATCAAGATTTATATCTCTCGGCAAATAAAAGAACTCGGTATTATACTTATTGTAATTATAGGGAATCTCTTTGGTTTCATTTACTTGTAATGGCGACCCATAAATATATGAACCTTTCTTATCTTCATAATTCATATATTTATTTGATAAAAGATCAAATTTGTAGTTTTTTAATTTATCTTTTCGGTTCGGTAATGAATTTACTGCATATGCATAATTGTTTTCTTTCTTGTAATGAATTAATCGGTCTTTTTCATATGAATAAAAATGGGTTGGGTTTGTATTTTGAATCATCAAATTTTGATTGATTCTATTTCGCCAATTTTGCGGTACTAATCTAGACCATCTAGTCTGAGATAAATTGTATTTATAGTGATCATTACCCATTAACCAGCTTTTCCATTCATTCATTTTTAAACCGCGAAGTTTCTTATACCTTGATTCGGAATCAAATATTCCTTGTGTTCCAAAAAAATCTTTTTTTATTCTATCCTTAATAAAAGGAATTGTTCCGTGATATTGAAATAAAAATTTCAAGTAATGTTTGTTGATAACTTGTGCTTGTGATAATTTGTAAAATACGTATGCCTGTGACAACGAAGAAAGGTCACAAAAAATCTGCGAATTTTGATTACTAATATTATAAATCCACTTAGTCGAAATAAAAAAAATTTGATTTTGTTTTGTTTTATCAATATAAATTCCTTTTTTATTTGTTTCATCATTGGAATTATCCGTTATTTTGTTTTTTAATTGAAGTAAATTTTTTACATGTATTCTGGGAATATTAATGATACGTAAAAAGATATCTCTGTATATCCTTTCAATAAAAAAATAAAAAAAATAGTGACATTTGCGCATTAGTCGAGCACTTCTTCTTTTTAATATCTGCCAAATATTTTTCGGAGATTCTAATCTTTTATCATCACAATTTGTTTCGTTAGGACTAATGTTTATATACGTAGTTATAAATATGTTTTTTTTATCTTTTGTTATTTTTTCGATTTGATTTCTGATTGTATTTGTCTTATCAGCCAGATCTTTCATCTTTTTTTCTGTCAGTGAATAATTTGTCCAATCCGCAGATCTAATTCGAATGGACGATTCATGATTTATATGATTACTTATTAGTGATTTTTTATTTTTTATATTTATATTCGATTCATATACTTCCCTCAATCCAAATAATGGAATTAGACTTACTTTTTTAAGTTCTTTCATTATTCTTTTTATAAATCTAACTATTTTTCTAACCCATCTTGTTTTTTCTTTTGATACTTTTCGAAACCGTTTTGTTCTTTCGTTTATAATTTTTAGGGCTATAAAACATTTTTTTTTCACTTTCATAAGTCTTTTTTCAAGTTGTTTCCAAACAGGTTCAAAAAAAGAAGGTAGTTGTCGGGGAGAACCAAAAGGTAATTCAGCTTCCATTCCCCAAACTGTTAAAAAACAAAAATTTTGTTTTTTACCTTTCTTTTTCATGGAATCTCTAGGATGTGATTGTAGCTTAGATCTGTGCCACGGTTTCAGACAGAAAGGAAATAGGATCTTTATCTGAATACCGTCGCTTAACCAATTTTTAGGAAATTCCGTTTCTGATAATTGAACACCATTATAGGTGCATTTAACATGCATTTCTCTACTCCAATCTTCCAAATCCTCATGCCACTCGGGGGATTGAAATACTAGTATACGTCCAACATTTTTGGCTATTATCAACGAGGGAAGTACTAGATATTTTCTAAGAATTGATTGGGTTATTAACATAGAACCCCTTATTGCTTGAGCAAATAGAACAGTATCCCAAGTTTCTGCTATTGTTATACGCTCATTCTCACCCTTTTTTTTATCCTTTTCTTTCGCCTCTTCCTCTTCATAATTTGAAATTTTGAATTCTGCGCCTGCACCCATCCAATTCCTAAAAATTAAATTCAACATTCGGGCAATATCAAAAGAAAAAAAATTGTCTATTCTGTCCAAAAAAAGTGGCGAATGCGCAGTTGTTTGAAACAGCCCCCAAGTAACCGTTTTACGTCTTTGAGCACGCATGGATCCTTTTATTATATCTCGACGAAAATCCGATTGTTGCGAATAACGTATCAAATCCACCTCATCTCCTTGATCATGATTACTAGTAATACTTGTATTTTTATTCGTTTCATTATCAGTAAAAATTACTACACGTTTGGCTTTTCGTGAATGAATACCACGATCTTCAGTTGACTCGTTTTCTTTTTCCGGTTCTTCCAAATTGTCAATCAATTTGTATGACCACCGAGGGACCTTTTTATTTATTTTGATTCCAGTCGTTTTTTTTCTAATTATTTGATCATTGGAATATGTTTTAATTGTATCGAATAAATATTTCGATTGATTTTGTGAAAAAATTCTTCCTTGTTCTGAAAAAAACAATAAAAAAAGTTCTTTAAAATTAGAATTAGGAATTGATTCCTCATCCAATTTACTTATTGACATCAATAAGTGACCAATGTCTTTCAATAATGACTTTCCAT